TTCAGAATTCAGAAGTAATTCGCGAGATCATGCACCCTTCTTTACTAGTTATACCGAAAAGAAATGCAGCTGGTTGAATCCAGTCTATTCTTGAAATAAACAACTCACACACACTCCCTTTCCAAAAAAGATCAATACACCAATCACTACGCTGAGATTTATTGGATTTGTTGCTAAAATATCGGTATTAAATCCGAAACTCCCGGCAGATGGCCAATGACCCGGGGAAACGAAAGAATCGGTTACATTTTTCATAAGATCTCCTCTTATAGATAGACTAAAAGAACATAATTTATTTTTTGTTGTATTATGTATTACTTGACCTATTTCCTATTTATAAATATAAAATAGATTCATTACATTTCACAATGTATTTTTTTTTTTTTCAATTAAGATTTCCATTTCCAATAAGAATAAGACTGATTCGAATAGAATTAGGTACCAGGTTTCGTGTAAATTTCGAAATACCTCGCTTGTTGCACCCTTTCCTAAGGAGCTTTCGTTGGACTAAGAAGGGGAAGGAAGAAAGCGGATTGGTAACACTAATTACTCATCCTCAAATCAGCCCTTCCCCCCGGTTTTCTCAACGAATAAGTCATTGTAGGCGCGTAATCTTGGTATAATGCGAAAAGGCAAGCAGGCAAGCGTCAAGTCCAACGAAAAAATACGTATTTTTTCGGATTAGGATTAAACAAAAGGATTCGCAAATAAAAGAGCTAATGCTACAACTAACCCATAAATTGTTAAAGCTTCCATAAAAGCCAAACTAAGCAATAAAGTACCTCGTATTTTACCCTCTGCTTCGGGCTGTCTAGCAATACCTTCTACAGCTTGGCCTGCAGCAGTACCTTGACCAACTCCCGGTCCAATAGAAGCAAGCCCTACAGCCAATCCAGCAGCAATAACGGAAGCGGCAGAAATAAGTGGATTCATGATAAGTTCCTCGCACAAAAAAAAGAAATGGTTAATGATACAATCAACGAATAAATTATGACTTAATTATTCCATCGACTAAGATTCAGCCAGTCGAAGTCAGTAAAAACTCCGAATTGAAAAAAGAATATTTCATCAGATCATCAGAAAGGATTTCTCCTTTTTAGTTCCTATTTGTTGAGTCTTTCGAATTCTTCGACCCTTTTTTTTATTTATTTATCACTCATTCTTATAAAAAATAAAAAAAAGACTTATATTGATATACGCATCTAAATTAATTTAATTCTTTTGATTAAAATTAAAGTAGAGCTTAATATTAGTTCATATATAACTAGCAAATATCTAATATACATGTCTTTCTTCTATAACGTAAACCCGGTATTCTACCTTCAATTCAATTGGATTCTAGAATCTTTCTTTGAATTGAAACATCGACAAGAGTTTACTTATAACCATTCGATTCCATATACCCAGTTCGGCCTTTCTATTCCTAGAGAACATACAATTATGTTCTCTAAGTAGAGTATCTTGAAACATATATTGACTTGATATACGAAAAAAACTCTTTCTAAAATGAATTAATGATGCCCCTCCATGGATTCGCCTATATAAGCTGCGGCTAAAGTTGCAAAAATAAGAGCCTGAATACCACTTGTAAATAATCCAAGAAACATGACAGGTATAGGAACTACTAAGGGTACTAAAGAAACAAGAACAACAACGACTAATTCATCGGCTAATATATTTCCGAAAAGTCGAAAACTAAGGGATAGAGGTTTTGTGAAATCTTCTAAGACGTTAATGGGTAAAAGAATTGGAGTTGGTTGAATGTATTTACTAAAATAACCCAAGCCTTTTTTTGTAAGGCCCGCATAGAAATATGCCACTGATGTGAGTAAAGCTAAAGCTACAGTAGTATTTATATCATTCGTAGGTGCGGCTAACTCCCCATGAGGTAACTGTATGATTTTCCAAGGTAAAAGAGCCCCTGACCAATTAGAAACAAAAATAAATAGAAACATAGTTCCAATAAAGGGAACCCAAGGACGATATTCTTCTCCAATCTGAGTTTTGCTCACGTCTCGAATGAATTCAAGGACATATTCAAAGAAATTCTGACCGTCAGTCGGAATGGTTTGTGGATTACGAACAGCTATGGTGGCTGAGCTTAATAAGATAGCAATTACAACCCAAGAAGTAATAAGTACTTGGCCGTGGACTTGGAAACCGCCTATTTGCCAATAGAAATGTTGGCCGACTTCTACACCGGATATATCATATAATCCCTTTAGTGTATTGATTGAACATGATAGAACATTCATATTGTCCTCTGACAGAAATATAACCTTAAAAAAAATATTATTTTGATTCAACCATTGCTTTCTCGACTTGTCTACTTCAATCGTATATAATACCAACTAATCACAACCTATCCCCAGTTATTCTTATATCTTTTTTTGTTATTCCGTTTTTTATTTTTTAATATGAATCAAGGATTTCTGATATAGCTAGAACGGCCTTCACAAATTGCGAATACTAATTTGGTGAGAATTAATCGAATTGAAGCTATAGCGTCGTCGTTCGCCGGAATCGAAATATCCGCAAGATCGGGGTCACAATTTGTATCGATTAAACAAATCGTTGGAATTCCCAAAGTAATACATTCTCGAAGGGCTGTATATTCTTCTTGCTGATCAACGATGATTACAATATCTGGCAACCCTGTCATATATTTAATCCCACCCAGATATGTTTGCAAGTGAGATAATTGTCTTTTCAACATGGCTGCATCTCTCTTCGGAAGACAGGCCAGTCTTCCCGCCTTTTGTTCCATTCTCAAGTCTCTGAACTTATGAAGTCTCGTTTCTGTGGTGGACCAATTCGTTAACATACCCCCAAGCCATTTTTTATTAACATAATGACACCGAGCCCTTATTGCAGCCCATGCTACTAAATCAGCTGCTTTATTTTTTGTCCCAACAATTAAAAATTGTTTTCCTTTACTTGCTGCATCAAAAACTAAATCACAAGCTTCTGATAAAAAACGAGCAGTTCTAGTAAGATTTATAATATGAATACCTTTACGCTTTGCAGAGATATAGGGTGACATCCGAGGATTCCATTTCCTAGTACCGTGGCCAAAATGAACTCCCGCTTCCATCATTTCTTCCAAATTGATGTTCCAATATCTTCTTGTCATTTCTCCTCACACTTTCTCTTTTTTTAAGAGATGAGGTATCCCGATAAATAAGTGTTCCGACGGAACCTTCTCTTCGACGGCGAATTGCCCCTCGATACACAATTCAAACCATTAATTCCTTTCTATTCCTTATTTTCTTTAAATAATTTTAATAAAAATAAAAAAAAATACCCGTAAGAAATATAGAACATATAAATAGGAGGAATCCGTTTTAAAATTAGCTAAACTAGAGTTTTGGTGTATCATTAAAATTTTTTTAAACACATGAATTATGAATTAACTAATTCTCTGTGGTAAAAAAAAATATCGTTCATTTCCCCTTCGAATAGATTCTTCTTTTTGTTTTTCAAAGGAATGCTCTTATGTTGCCTTGAGCGGTGTACTAATCCTTTGAATCCGGTACCGACGGGTATCATTCCTCCCAGAACCACGTTTTCTTTTAGGCCTTTTAACCAATCGATACGGCCCCGGAGAGCGGCTTTTGTTAAAACTCGAGCAGTTTCTTGGAAACTTGCTTCGGATATAAAACTTTGAGTATTCAAAGAAGCTCTCGTTATTCCCAATAAGACGGCTCGGTAAAAGATCGCTTCTTCCAAAGCACGCCCTGTTCGTTCCGCTCGCAACAATCCAACGAGCTCCCCTGGTAAAAAAACATTAGACATTCCATCTTCTGAAACCAAGACTTTTGATGTTATTTGACGTACAATAATTTCTATATGTCTATTATGGATCTGGACCCCTTGAGATCGATAAACCTTTTGGATCTTATTAACCAAAGAGATACGGCTTTGCACGATAGTTAGCTCAGCGCCAATCAAGAATCCCCAAGGAAGTCCAAGAATTCCTGTTATACGTTCATTCCAAACACGAATCCTCCTTTCTAGATTCATCGATATTGACTCAAGCGAACGAACTTCTAAGACTTGTTCCACCTTTGGAAGGCCTTGCGTTATATCACCAGACCTCGATTTTTCATATATAAATGTAACTAATGTATCTCCTTCATAAATGATTTCCCCATAATGGCCATGAACAGTCGCTCCTGGGGTGGCCAAATAGGGCTTAGCTGCTCTTATTACTATAGAGTCAACTTGAACAATTAGAACTTGCCCCGCCTTTAGGTGTGGCCCGTTTTTGGCTATACATACATTTTCACAAATAAATTGTCCAAGACTTATTTTTGTGGAGGTCTCTTCACAATAATTGTGATGAAGACAATACCAATTCAATTGAAACGGATTCCAAATAATGTTAGTTACTGGATCGGGATTATAAATATTCCTATTTTCATCGATTAAATAATATTTCATTACTCGAAAAATTTGTTTTAAATTGTCAAGTTGCAAATAGTTAGTTACCAAGATCTGATTATGAGTTATTAAACGGTAAAATGAATAAAAATTAGCAATTTGAAGGGCTGTTCCAAAAGGGCCCGACGAATTCCTAATTTGAATTATAGGGTCGGGTTCGTTGTAATATTTTAGACCCTTGAATGGACCCATTCGAAAACAATTGGCTGATGATAAAATGATAAAAGATTGGCATTCCTTCGTTCTATTCAACAACCTACGAACAGTTTCATGATTTTGGCTAAATGATTCTTGAAGTCTTGCTTTTGAGTAAATGGAAAAAAATGGATTCATACGATCTGATCCATTATAAGAAAGGAATCCTAACCCTGATGGATCATTCCTTTTTCCGGCATACGAAACGGTGGATTTCACTAAATCTATTCTTAGGAAATTTCGAATCATACTATTTGTCTTTACTTCAACAAAGGAGGCGCGCGCCTCTTCCATAGAAGAACTTTTTTTTTCTTGGTCCCAATTCAAAACTAAACAAGTCCGAACTAATTGAATACTTGTGT